TTAAAAATAAGCTAAATAAAGCTTTTGGGCTCATACCTCAAATATAAAGGAAACCCCTTTTTTTTAAAATAAAGTGCCTGATAAAAGGATTATTCTGATAGAATAAATTATGTAATTTTTTACCTTTATTATATTTTATAGAATTAAACTATACCTAATAATTTCAAAAATTATTGTGCATCTTACACTAAAATATATATATATATATATATATAAACGTATAAATGAAATATTACTTCATTAAAAGAATAATTTCTTATTATAAATTCTATTTATCTTTAATTCCAATAAAATATTTTTTTTATTTACTTTATTATTTAGAACCCTAATTTCAATTTCTTCTAATTCCTGATTAGGGTGTTGAATTGGGTTAGAAATTAATTTATTAAGATTTATCCCCCTAATCACAAATCCTAATAACTTAATAAATTCAGAAGCAGCTTTAAAATATTTTATAACTCAAGCTATTGCTTCTATTAATTTTTTATTTTCAATTATTATTAGTCTTTTCTTAATAAAAAATTTTTACAACAATAATTTAATTTCAATTTTAATTAATTCTTCTTTATTAATAAAAATAGGATCAACCCCCTTCCATTTTTGGTTCCCTAATATCATAGAAGGTCTTTCCTGATTAAATTGTTTTATTTTAATAACTTGACAAAAAATTACCCCTATAATTTTATTATCATATTATTTTAATATTAATTTTTTAATATTTATTATTATTTTAAATGTATTAATTGGAGCTATAGGAGGGTTTAATCAAACTTCTCTTCGTAAATTAATAGCATTTTCCTCTATTAATAATTTAGGATGAATACTAGCTGCTTTGATAATTAGTGAAAATTTATGAATAACTTATTTTTTTCTTTATTCATTTTTAATTAGTATTATATGTTTTTTATTTTACATATTAAATATTTTTTTTATTAATCAAATATTTAATTTTAATATTAATTTTTCTATTAAATTTTCTATTATAATTAATCTTTTATCTTTAGGAGGACTCCCCCCCTTTTTAGGATTTTTCCCTAAATGATTAATTATTAATTTTTTAATTTTTAATAAATTATATATTATTTCATTTTTTTTTATTTTTATAAGTTTAATTTTATTAATTTTTTACATTCGTATTATTTATTCATCTTTTATATTTTTTTCCTTTAAATTTAAATGATTTAAAATTTTTTTTAAAAATAATTTTTTAAATTTAATTAATTTTTGTAGTTTCATTTCCTTATTAGGGATAATTTTTAGAACTTTAGTTTTTCTTTAAGGTTTTAAGTTAATTAAAACTAATAATCTTCAAAATTATTTATAAAGAAATCTCTTTAAGCCTTAGTATTAATTTTATACCCCATAAAATTTGCAATTTTATATCAAATTATGACTATAAGGCCAATAAAAGAGAATTTACTCTCGTAAATAAATTTACAGTTTACCGCTTATCTCAGCCATTTTATTTAGCGAAAATGACTTTTTTCTACTAATCATAAGGATATTGGAACTTTATACTTTATTTTTGGGATTTGAGCAGGTATAGTAGGGACATCTTTAAGTCTTATTATTCGGACAGAATTAGGAAACCCTGGATTTTTAATTGGAGATGATCAAATTTACAATACTATTGTGACAGCTCATGCTTTTATTATAATTTTTTTTATAGTAATGCCAATTATAATTGGGGGGTTTGGTAATTGATTAGTCCCTCTTATATTAGGGGCCCCCGATATAGCTTTCCCACGAATAAATAATATAAGATTTTGACTTTTACCCCCATCATTAATTCTCTTAATTTCAAGTAGCATTGTCGAAAATGGAGCAGGAACTGGATGAACAGTCTACCCCCCTCTCTCTTCTAATATTGCTCACAGTGGTTCTTCTGTAGATTTAGCAATTTTTTCTCTTCATTTAGCTGGAATTTCATCGATTTTAGGGGCTATTAATTTTATTACAACAATTATTAATATACGAATTAATAGTATATCATATGATCAAATACCTTTATTTATTTGAGCAGTAGGTATTACAGCTTTATTACTTTTATTATCTTTACCTGTATTAGCTGGGGCTATTACTATACTTTTAACAGATCGAAATTTAAACACTTCTTTTTTTGACCCTGCAGGAGGGGGAGACCCTATCTTATACCAACATTTATTTTGATTTTTTGGTCATCCTGAAGTTTATATTTTAATTCTACCAGGATTTGGGATAATTTCTCATATTATTTCTCAAGAAAGCGGTAAAAAAGAAACTTTTGGGTGTTTAGGTATAATTTATGCTATACTAGCTATTGGGCTTTTAGGGTTTATTGTCTGAGCTCATCATATATTTACAGTAGGAATAGATATTGACACTCGAGCATACTTCACTTCAGCTACTATAATTATTGCTGTCCCCACTGGAATTAAAATTTTTAGTTGATTAGCTACCCTTCATGGTACTCAAATCAACTATAGTCCTTCTATACTTTGAGGCTTAGGATTTATTTTTTTATTCACTGTTGGGGGATTAACTGGTGTAATTTTAGCTAACTCTTCAATTGATATTGCTCTTCACGATACTTATTATGTAGTAGCACATTTTCACTATGTCTTATCTATAGGAGCTGTATTTGCTATCTTAGGAGGATTTGTTCATTGATACCCTCTTTTCACAGGACTTGTTTTAAACCCTTACTTATTAAAAATTCAATTTATCTCTATATTCATTGGGGTAAACCTAACTTTTTTCCCTCAACATTTTTTAGGGTTAGCTGGCATACCTCGTCGATATTCCGATTACCCCGATAATTTTTTATCTTGAAATATTATTTCCTCCCTAGGCTCATATATTTCTTTATTTTCTATAATAATAATTGTTGTTATTATTTGAGAATCAATAATTTATCAACGTATTATTTTATTTTCATTAAATATACCCTCTTCTATTGAATGATACCAAAATTTACCCCCAGCAGAACATTCTTATAATGAACTTCCTATTTTAAGTAATTTCTAATATGGCAGATTATATGTAATGGATTTAAACCCCATTTATAAAGGTTATATCCTTTTTTTAGAAATGGCAACATGATCTAATTTTAACTTCCAAAATAGAGCTTCCCCCCTTATAGAACAAATTATTTTCTTCCATGATCATACTTTAATTATTCTTATTATTACTACTATTTTAGTATCTTATTTAATAGTAAGATTATTTTTTAATAGATATATTAATCGATTTTTACTTGAAAGTCAAATAATTGAATTAATTTGAACTATCCTACCAGCAATTACTTTAATTTTTATTGCCCTTCCTTCTTTACGATTACTTTATCTTTTAGATGAATTAAATAATCCTTTAATTACTTTAAAATCTATTGGCCATCAATGATATTGAAGTTATGAATACTCAGATTTTAATAATGTTGAATTTGATTCTTATATAACTCAATTTGAAACTAATAACAATTTTCGTTTATTAGACGTAGATAATCGTATTGTCTTACCTATAAACAATCAAATTCGGATTTTAATCACCGCAACTGATGTTATTCATTCTTGAACTATCCCCTCTTTAGGGGTTAAAGTTGATGCAAATCCAGGTCGATTAAATCAAACTAGTTTTTTTATTAATCGACCTGGGATTTTTTTTGGCCAATGTTCAGAAATTTGCGGAGCTAATCATAGTTTTATACCTATTGTAATTGAAAGAATCTCTGTAATAAATTTCATTAATTGAATTAATAATTATTCATCATTAGATGACTGAAAGCAAGTACTGGTCTCTTAAACCATTTTATAGTAATTTAGCAATTACTTCTAATGAAAAAGAATTAGTTAATATATATGTATAACATAAATATGTCAAATTTAAATTATTACTTTAGTAATATTCTTTGATTCCTCAAATAATACCTATCAATTGATTTTTATCTTTTATTTTTTTTATTTGTATTTTTATCTTATTTAATATTATTAATTATTACATTTTTAATTATAATTATAGTTCTAAAAATTTAAATAAAATTATTGGGCTAAAAAATAATTTAAATTGAAAATGATAAGTAATTTATTTTCAATTTTTGACCCCTCTACTAATATTTTTAACCTATCTCTTAATTGAATTAGATCCTTAATTGGACTAATATTTATCCCCTATTCTTTTTGAGTTATACCTAATCGTTATTTTATGATATGAAATTTTGTAGCATTTAAACTTCATAATGAATTTAAAACTATTATAGGAATTAATAGTTTAAATGGCTCAACATTCATTTTTATTTCACTTTTTTTTTTTATTTTATTTAATAATTTTTTAGGGTTATTCCCCTATATTTTTACCAGAACTAGTCATCTTAACCTTTCACTAACTCTATCTTTAACTTTATGATTAAGATTTATAATTTATGGATGAATTAACAATACCCAACATATGTTTACACACATAATCCCCCAAGGAACTCCTACTATTCTTATACCTTTTATAGTATTAATTGAAACAATTAGTAACATTATTCGTCCTGGCACTTTAGCTGTTCGATTAACGGCTAATATAATCGCAGGTCATTTATTATTAACTTTATTAGGTAACTCAGGTATAATTATACCTAATTATTTATTATTTATTTTAATTTTTACACAAATTTTACTTTTAACTTTAGAATTTGCAGTTGCAATTATTCAATCTTACGTAATTACTATTTTAAGAACTCTTTATTCTAGTGAAACTAATTAATTTATAATGAAATCTACCCATAATCATCCTTACCACTTAGTAGACTTTAGACCCTGACCTCTTACAGGAGCTATCGGAGTAATAACTCTTGTTACAGGCTTAATTAAATGATTCCACAATTTTAGTATAAATTTATTAATTTTAGGCTACTTAATTATTATTTTAACAATATATCAATGATGACGTGATATTTGTCGAGAAGGAACTTTTCAAGGAAAACATACACTATTAGTTTCAAATGGTCTTCGATGAGGTATAATTTTATTCATTATTTCAGAAATTTTTTTTTTTATTTCATTTTTTTGAGCTTTTTTTCATAGAAGTTTAGCCCCTAATGTCGAAATTGGTACAATATGACCTCCCTTTAATATTATCCCATTTAACCCATTTCAGATCCCCTTATTAAATACTATTATTCTTATTAGATCTGGTATTACAGTAACATGAGCTCATCATGGACTTATAGAAAATAACCACTCAACAACTACCCAAGGTTTATTTATTACTATTATCTTAGGGGTTTACTTCACTATTCTTCAAGCATACGAATACTTAGAAGCCCCTTTTACAATCGCTGATAGAATTTATGGGTCTACTTTCTTTATAGCAACAGGTTTCCATGGACTTCATGTAATTATTGGGACTTTATTTTTACTAACATGTTTTATTCGCCATTTAACTAATCATTTTTCTAATAATCATCATTTCGGATTTGAAGCAGCAGCTTGATACTGACATTTTGTGGATGTAGTTTGACTATTCCTCTATATTTCAATTTATTGATGAGGTAATTAATTATTTATATAATATATTTAGTATATTTGACTTCCAATCAAAAAGTTTAATAAAATTTAATATAAATAATTTTTTATTTATTATTGCTTTCAATAATTATTTTATTAATCTCTAATATTTTTATTATTTTATCACTTGTTATTTCAAAAAAATCAACCATAGACCGAGAAAAATGTTCCCCTTTTGAATGTGGGTTTGACCCAATAAACCTACCCCGAATTCCTTTTTCTCTTCATTTTTTCTTAATTACTGTAATTTTTTTAATTTTTGACATCGAAATTGCTTTAATTTTACCAATAATTGTCTCTTTTAAAAGAGTAAATTTTGTTATTTGATGAAAAATTAGATCATTTTTTATTATTATACTTTTAATTGGTCTTTATCATGAATGAAACCAAAATATACTAAATTGAACAATTTAAAAGGATTATAGTTTAATTAAAACATTTGATTTGCACTCAAAAAATATTATAAAATAATTTATCTTAAAATAAGAAGCAATTATTGCATTTAATTTCGACTTAAAAGACAGAGTTTTTACTCCTTATTTGTTTAATTGAAACCAAAAAGAGGTATATCACTGTTAATGATAAAATTGAATTTTAATTCCAATTGAAATATAAATAATTAAGCTGCTAACTTAATTTATAGTGATTAAATTCATTAATATTTCTTTATTTATATAGTTTAATCAAAACATTACATTTTCATTGTAAAAATAATAAAAATTTATTTATAAATAATATTTAAAGATCCTAATCAATCTCCTTAATATCTTCAATATTACACTCTAATTATAAGCTATTTAAATATAATAATATAACCATAAAAAAATAAATTATTATCCATAAAACAAATCTATATAAATAAATCTTAAAATTATTTATTTGATAAATATAATTAACTAAAGAGTAATATTTAATAATCTTATAAATACCTTGTCCTCTATATAATTCTCTTCATCCTATATCTATATTTGTTAATAATTTTTGGCCAAAATTTAAAAAATTATAATTTAATCCATAAGTTGAAAGTCTAGGTATAAATCACATTAAAGTTAAAAAAAATCTTAATCTATAAGTTTTTATAAACTTATTTAATGAATAAATTTTTATACTGCTAATTATAATTCCTATTATTAATCCCATTAATCTCACATAAATTACTATTATTTTTAAATTAAAAGGTAAATAAATTATATAAGGGTAAGAAAAAATTATTCATCTTAAAAATCTCCCAGAAATTAATCTTATAAATAATAGTATAAATATACTTTTTAACATAATATAATCTTCTTCAAATAAATTATAAATTACTAATAAATTATAATCATTTACTATTAAGTATATTAATAAACGTATAGTATAAAATATAGTTAACCCTGTAGAAATATAATATAAATAAAAAATTAAAAAATTTAAATTTCTCATTCTAACAATTTCCAAAATTAAATCTTTAGAGTAAAACCCAGCTAAAAAAGGAATTCCACATAAAGCTAAATTAGAAATATTTAAACATAATGATGTTAAAGGAATATATAATCTTAAACCCCCTATTATTCGAATATCTTGATTATCATTTATTAAATGAATCACCTTCCCAGCACATATAAATAATAAAGCTTTAAATATTGCATGTGTTAATAAATGAAAATAAGCTAATTCATAATAACCTATACTTAAAATTCTTATTATTAACCCTAATTGGCTTAATGTAGACAAAGCAATAATTTTCTTTAAATCAAATTCATAATTTGCACAAATCCCAGCTATAAACATTGTTAACCCAGATAATAATAATAAAAATTTAATAAATAAAGTATCAACTAATAAATTATTAAATCGAATTAATAAATAAACCCCAGCTGTCACCAATGTAGAAGAATGAACTAAAGCAGACACTGGTGTTGGAGCTGCTATAGCAGCAGGTAATCAAGATCTAAAAGGAATTTGAGCTCTCTTAGTTATAGCAGCTAAAATAATTATAATTCTAATAATTTTTATAACTCAATCATTTCTTATAAAATTTAAATAAAAAATATAATTTCAACTCCCATAATTTATTATTCAAGCAATTACTATTAAAATTATAACATCTCCAATTCGATTTGATAAAACAGTCAATATACCTGCATTATAAGATTTCAAATTTTGATAATAAATTACTAAACAATAAGAAACTAACCCTAACCCATCTCAACCTAAAATAATTCTAATAATATTGGGACTAATAATCAATAAAATTATTGAAAACACAAATAATAGGACTAAAATAATAAAACGTCTTAAATTCATCTCAGAACTTATATAACTTTTTCTGTAAAAAATTACAGATGAAGAAATTAAAAAAACAAATATTATAAATAATAAAGATACAGAATCTAACAAAATAGATATAACTAAATTTATTGAATTAAAAGAAATAATTTCCCACTCTAAAAATAATACTATTTCATTTAAAATAAAATAAATAGACATAAAAAAATTAATTAATATAAAAAAAAATAAAAAAAAAAATCTAATAAAACATAAAGAATATTTATTAATAATTTAAAATGATAACTCATATTTTTGACTCCACAAATCAATATTTTTTTTAAATTATTTAAATAAAATCAAATTATTCTATAGTCAATTTTTAAAATTAATATATTTAAAGGGAGTCAATGAAGTATTAATATTAAGTATTCACGTGAAACCCCTGTATAAAAGCTATAAATTCCAAGATTATAACTACCATGTTGTGTGTATGAGTATAAATATAATCTATACCCAGCTCTAAAAAAAGAAATTATAACTAGCATAATTATTGTTAATCAAGATCATCTAATCAAACTATTAATTAATCTAATCTCCCCCACTAAATTTAAAGAAGGAGGAGCTGCTATATTTGAAGATAATATTAAAAACCATCATAATCTTAATGAAGGTATAAAATTTATAAGCCCTTTATTTATAAATAATCTTCGTCTTCTCAATCGTTCATAATTAATATTAGATAAACAAAATATACCAGATGAACATAACCCATGACTAATTATTAAGATATAAGAACCTATAAATCCTCAATAATTTATTGTTATAATACCACCAATTATAATTCTTATATGGCATACAGATGAATAAGCAATTAAAGATTTTATATCAATTTGACAAAAACATTTTAATCTAATATAAAACCCCCCAATTAATCTAATAATAACCCAAATAAAATTTATTTTTACCCCAATCTTTTGTAAAGTAATTAAAACTCGTAAAAGCCCATACCCCCCTAATTTTAATATAATGGCTGCTAAAATTATAGAGCCAGAAATTGGGGCTTCTACATGAGCTTTAGGCAATCATAAATGAACAAAATATATAGGTATTTTTACTAAAAAAGCTAAAATTAGGCAAATATATAAAAATACAAAATTATAATCATAAAATTTTAAAAAATATATTAATATACAATCTATTTCTCTATAAATATAAAAAATTCCTAACAATAATGGTAAAGAGGCAAATAAAGTATAAAATAATAAATATAGTCCTGCCTGAATACGTTCAGGTTGGTACCCCCACCCAATAATTAACATTAAAGTTGGAATTAATCTACCCTCAAAAAATAAATAAAACAAAAATAAATTTATTATTCTAAAAGTTAAATATAATAATAACAATAATAATAAAATATTAAATAAAAAAAAATTTGTGTAAAAATTTCCCTTTAATAAATTTTCACTTGCTATAATTATTAAAAAACTAATCCAAATTCTTAATAAAATTAGACCATAAGAAATTAAATCACAACCTAACATATAACTTAAATTGCAAAAAGTTATGATATTTAATGATAAATTTATAAATAATAAAATTATTATAATTAATATATTTTGGACCATTCAAAATATATTTTTTTTTAAACATAAAAGCATTATAAAAATTATTATAACTAAAAATTTTATCATTTTAAATTAAATTAAATCTTTGAAAATAATCATTTCCATGAGTTCGAATTATTGAAACTAAAATTGATAAACCTAAAGCCCCCTCACAAACTGAAAAAACTAAAAAAACCATTAATATATATATGTTATACTCAATTATTCTTAAATATAATATTAAAGAAAAAAAAATTCTTAATACAATAAATTCTAATCTTAATAAAACAATTAATAAATGTTTGTGTTTTCTAACAAAAACTATATTACCAAACAAAAATATAACAAACCCCATTATTCATATATTCAACATTATCATTTGTTTTTGTAATTTAATTAAAATATTGGTCTTGTAAATCAAAAATAAGAATTTTCTTTAAAAACTTCAAAGAAAAAGAATTTCTTTATCTATAATCTCCAAAATTATAATTTTCATTAAACTATTCTTTGAAATCACAAAAATATTTTTATCTCTAATAGTAATTTTGCTATCTATTTCCATAATTTTTATTAATTATCCTATTTCAATAGGATTATTAATTCTTCTTCAAACTTTATTAATTTGCTTATTATTAGGGATAATTATTAATTCTTATTGATTTTCTTATATTTTATTCTTAGTATTTTTAGGAGGTTTATTAGTTTTATTTATTTATGTATCAAGAATTGCATCTAATGAATTTATAAATATTTATCTTAATAATAAACTTATAATTTTTACACCCTTATTAATTTTAAGTTTAACTATTTTATTTAAAAATAATTTATATTGGTTAAATTTATCTTTTAATGAAGATATAAATAACTTCGCCAATATATTTTTATTCTACCATAATGAAAATTATATTAATCTATTAAAATTGTATAATGAACAAACTTACTTATTAATAACTATCATAATTATCTATTTATTTATTACCTTAATTGCAGTAGTAAAAATTACAAATATTTTTTTTGGTCCTTTACGATCTTTTAACTAATGATAAATTTGTACAAACCTATCCGTAAAACTCATCCTATTTTAAAAATTATTAATGGATCTTTAATTGATTTACCTACCCCATCTAACATCTCATCATGATGAAACTTTGGGTCTTTATTAGCATTATGCTTAGTAACTCAAATTATCACAGGATTATTTTTAACTATATATTATACAGCTAATATTGAAATAGCATTTTTTAGTGTAAACTATATTTGTCGAAATGTTAATTATGGGTGATTAATTCGAACCCTTCATGCTAATGGAGCATCTTTTTTTTTTATTTGTATTTATTTTCATATTGGACGAGGGATTTATTATGAATCCTTTAATCTTTTTTTTACATGAATAATTGGTGTAATCATCTTATTTTTATTAATAGCTACAGCATTCATAGGGTATGTTCTTCCTTGAGGGCAAATATCTTTTTGAGGAGCTACAGTAATTACAAACCTATTGTCAGCCATTCCATATTTAGGAACTTTATTAGTAAATTGAATTTGAGGGGGATTTGCTGTAGATAATGCAACTTTAACCCGATTTTATACTTTTCATTTTCTTTTACCTTTTATTCTTCTTATAATAACAATAATTCATTTATTGTTTCTCCATCAAACGGGTTCAAATAATCCCTTAGGAATTAATAGTAATTTAGATAAAATCCCATTCCATCCATTTTTTACATTTAAAGATTTAATTGGGTTTATTATTTTAATTTTAAGTTTAACAAGATTAACTTTAATTAACCCCTATTTATTGGGGGACCCTGATAATTTTATCCCTGCGAATCCTTTAGTGACCCCCTTACATATCCAACCAGAATGATATTTTCTTTTTGCCTATGCTATTTTACGATCCATCCCCAATAAACTAGGTGGAGTTATTGCTTTAGTAATATCTATCTTAATTTTAATTATTCTTCCATTTACTTTTAATAAAAAAATTCAAGGCATCCAATTTTATCCTATCAATCAATTATTATTTTGATCCATAATTGCTACAATTATTCTTTTAACTTGAATTGGAGCCCGACCTGTTGAAAATCTTTATGTCATTACAAGTCAACTATTAACAATTTATTATTTTTCTTATTTTATTCTTAACCCTATTGTTAATAAATATTGAGATAATTTAATTTTCAAATTATAAATTTATTTAATTAATGAGCTTGTCCCAAGCATTTGTTTTGAAAACTTAAGAAAGAATTAATTATTCTATTAATTTATTATTCTATTAATTTATACTAAATTTATTTTATAATTTATTATTATCTTTAAACCAATAAAAAACAATAGATAATTTAAAGAAATAGGTAAATATCTTTTTCAACATAAATATATCAATTTATCATAACGATACCGAGGTAATGTACCTCGAACTCAAATAAATAAAAAAGAAATTATCACTATTTTTAAATAAAAAAATAAACTTAAATTATACCCTCCTATATATATAATAGTAAATAATAAACTTATAAATAAAATTCTAGAATACTCAGCTAAAAAAATCAAAGCAAATCCCCCTCTTCTGTACTCAACATTAAACCCCGAAACTAATTCTCTTTCCCCCTCTGCAAAATCAAAAGGTGTACGATTAACCTCTGCTATTAATGAGGATAAAAAACATAAGCCTAAAGGAAATATTAGCATTAAAAATCAAATTATTACTTGATAATTTGCAAACTTTATTAAATTAAAATCTATAATTAAAATAATTCTTGATATTATAATCAAAATTAATCTTACTTCATAAGAAATAGTTTGAGCTACAGCACGTAACCCCCCTAGTAAAGAATAATTTGTATTAGAGGATCAACCAGCAATCATAACTGTGTAAACCCCTAATCTTATACACCCTAAAAAAAATAATACCCCAATATTAAATATAATTATATTAAAATAATAAGGAATTACTATTCAAATTATTAAAGATAATATAAATCTTAAAACAGGAGAAAAATAATAAAAAATGTAATTTGAATAATTTAAATATACTTGTTCTTTAGTAAATAATTTAATAGCATCAGAAAAAGGCTGTAATAGCCCCATAAATCCTAATTTATTAGGGCCTTTTCGAATCTGAATGTACCCTAAAACTTTACGTTCTAACAAAACCAAAAAAGCAACTCCAATTAACACCCCAATAATTAAAATTAATACCCCAATAATCATATTTATTAAATCTAATATCATTACTACTTATATAATTAAATTATATATTTATGACTTCTAAAACCATTACATTTTTCTGCCAAAATAGTTAAATTTACATCTTCATTAATAATATTCTTTTACCAAAATTATTTTGAATACTCAATCCTTTCGTACTAAAATATTCTTTTTTTTTAAAGATAGAAACCAACCTGGCTCACACCGGTTTGAACTCAGATCATGTAAGATTTTAATGATCGAACAGATCAAAATTTTAAACATTTGCATTTAAATTTTATCTTAATCCAACATCGAGGTCGCAAACTTTTTTTTTTATTTGAACTAAAAAAAAATATTACGCTGTTATCCCTAAGGTAATTTTTTCTTATAATCATTACTTATGGATCATTTATTCATTTATTAATGATTAATTTTTAAAAAAAGTTAATTTAATTTTTCTATCACCCCAATATAATAAATTATAAAATATTAATCTTAACTTTTATATAATTTTTATATTTTATAAAATATAAAACTCTATAGGGTCTTCTCGTCTTTTAAAATTATTTTAGCTTTTTAACTAAAAAATAAATTTTTAACCTTAAATAAGAGACAGTTTATATCTCATCAAATCTTTCATACAAGTTTCCAATTAAAAAACTAATGATTATGCTACCTTTGTACAGTCAATATACTGCAGCCCTTTAATAATTATCAGTGGGCAGATTAGACTTTAAATTATAATCAAAAAGACATGTTTTTGATAAACAAGTGAATACTTTTTTTTGCCGAATTCCTTTTATTTAATTTTATCTTTAAATTATCTTTTTTATTTATTTTATACTAATTTTATCATTATTCCTAATTTTGTTTTATTAAAAATTATTATTTTATATAAAATTAAATATTTCTTTTATTAAATTTTATTTTAATTAAAATTTTTTGTAATAAATTATAATTTTTAAACAATATAAATTTTAAAAATCTTAATTTCTATTAATTTTTATTATAAATTTTTAATTTAAAGCTTATCCCTTAAAATATTAAATTTAAATTTTTATAATTTTTTTGATTAAATAATAAAATTATTTAAATTTAAAATTAAATTTTTTTCTAAAATAACTAGATATATTTAAAAACGATTAACATTTCATTTCCAATTAATTATTTAAAATAATTATGCCACATTAACTTTTATAATTAATTTACTCTTTTAAATTCGAGATTTTTTTATAAAAAAAAAATATTTAATAAACTCTGATACACAAGATACAATAAATTAAATTTTCTTTTTTAATAATTTATTTTTAAATTATTTCAAATTTCTTTTACAATACTTATTTCATTATAAAATTTTAAATTTTTTCTATTAAAAATACTTTAACCCCCATTATTTATTTTTAATTTTAAAATTTATTTTATTATTTTAATTTTATTAATTTTCCCCCTCAAATTAATTAAATTTTAATTTCTTTTCAATGTAAATGAAATACTTATACAAGCTCCAATTTGTTCTTTCTAGAAACACTTTCCAGTACTTCTACTTTGTTACGACTTATTTCAATTTTAAAATGAAAGTGACGGGCAATATGTACATATTTCAATTTTTAATCATTTTAATAAATTAATTAAAATTACATTTAAATCCACCTTAAAATTAATTTTAAAATTAATTATCCATTTTAAATTATTTTATTGTAACCCATTATATTCTTAATTATAATCTACATCTTGATCTGAATTAATTTAATTTAAAAAATCTAAAATATTATTTTTATATTAAAATATTTTTTTAACAACGATATATAAAATAATAAATTAAGTAAATTTATTCGTGGATTATCAATTATTAAACAGGTTCCTCTAAATGAACTAAAATACCGCCATATTATTTAAGTTTCAATATTTATTATCTACTATTTTAGTATTATTAATTAAATTTTTAATAATAGGGTATCTAATCCTAGTTTATTATTAAATTTCCTAAATCATAAAATTAATTTTAAAATTAAATTAAATTAAAATTTCACCTAATAATTTTATATTTATTTTAATTATACTCTATTTATTAAATACTGAAATAATTTAATTTAATTTTTGTGTAACCGCAACTGCTGGCACAAAATTAGTTACTAATTTTTGTATTACTAAATCTTAATTTCTTAAATTTTTAATTTTAATTACTATTATTTTAAATAATTATTTTTTAAATAATTAAAATTATATACTAAAATTTATATGTAAAATAAACTTATAATAAATTTTATAAAACATAAAAATTTTATTTATTACACCTATTTTTTGCATAGATTTTTTTTTTTTTTTTTTTTTATATTAAATAATTAATAGACATTAATAAATTTTTATTATTTTTCTCTTATTTTTTTCATAATATTTATATTAAAAATGATTTCATTATAATCCGAATACAGTTCATTTTAAATAAGAAATATTATTTAATTAATTTTAATTAAATAAAAAAATTAATTAATTAATATTTATTTATAATTAATTAAATTTTATTTATCAATATTTTTATAATTAATTAAATATTTAATTAATTATTTTTTTTTATAATTAATTAATATATATATATATATGTATAAATAAATAATTAATTAAATATTTAATATAAATAAATAATTTATTTCTATACCGTTTTTAATAATTTTTCTATAAATAATATTTTTATAATTA